GTGGAGAAGGCCCGGAAAGCCCCCACTTTATTGATGGGGGATCAAATGGGAGAAAGAAAGACGCACAAAGAAGGGCGCTAGCGCCCGCCCAGATCAAGGGCGGTCTCTTTTAGAAACAAAAGAGTCAAAGTATTCGCTACGGTGGCCCACCCTTTCTAGACTTTCGAAGATAGCATTGAGACTTTTCAATGAATAGTCTCCGCCCTTCTTTGTCTTTATAAATTGAGCCCCGGTTGCAAGCCAGTTCCCGTTTTGATCAAGCTCCTCCATTTTTAATAGTATCTTTCTTTTGATTTCAAAAATGGAGTAAGCTTGATCAAAAAGGGTATTAGAAGGAGGAAGCTCCCCTTTGTACTTGCAAATCAAACTCAAATAGATTCGGGAAAGGCTTTCCCCCCCAATCCGCGGCTCAATAGGATCGTAGCCATCCTGGGGAGCGGGGAAGGGAACTTCCGCCAGTTCTTGCACCGGAGCCTGCGGCGGCTGGACTGGTTGGAGCCCCTCCGCAGGGTTAGGGTGGTTCATCGCGTCTGCAGCCGCTTGGGCGGCCGCCCCCAGAAAGGGTTGTACCGCGGCGAATAAATCTTCCATGTTTATCTCGTAATCATTCGATTCCGCCCCTACTTCAATTAAGGCTAGCTCCTACTCCTCCTACTTCTTTCTCCTTCATCGTCGTTGGTCCTTCTTTCACTAATGATCTCACCATTTTCTAGTAGTTCGCGCGAACGCGCGAGGGACTATCCTTTCTATGTCAATCTATGTCAATTTCCTTTTGGAACTTTCGGCGGAAGGAGAGCGTTAGCTACCCTGCTTTCTATTATGATATTAAGAAAGCAAGTTCAATCAAAGAAGAAATAGAGGCAGCTGAAGAGGGAAAATACCTTTGAAGAAGGGCCCGTGCGCTTGTAGTTTGAAAGGGCTTCCACAAATAGGGATTCGTCTTTCACTGAGAACCTTATTTAGATTTAGCGGCTGCTGTCGTACGCTTTAGATAAAGGGATTCTCCAATAGAAGATTCTCCCCCAGATGCTTTTCCAGTAGGTCTTACCTTCTAAGCTGCCTAGCTGCCTCCATTCCGTCAATCTTCGTTCAAAAGTGAGCTATCGAGAACAGCTAGCTACAGAATCATTCGTATCCCAATTGGTTGGGGGATTTTGTCCGGTCTTTTGCTAAGATTCATTCCTGTCTTTGTTGATATAGGTAATCTTCCTTTCGTTGCCCATTCCATTTGAATGGACTTTTGTTGGCGTCTTCAAACCGACTTTCATGGTGAGACACGGCGGATGTACTTCTTCTTGACCTCCAATCGAGTCTTTGGCCTTATCTTCATCAGAAGGCTTTCCCACAGACGGAACAAACAGACAGAACAAAAGAAAGGCACTTCTTTCCCTTAGCTTCGCTCCCGCTTTCAGGCAGTCTTTGGGCAATCCTTGAATCCGGAATATTCACATATCATATATATATAATATAAGATCGGCGGATGTCTGTCTTTAAGTGAACGATCTCGAGTCGAAAAAGCAGCGTCCAAAGAGACCAATATGTGAGGGAAGGCTCAATGCTCGTCCGTTGCTTGTGTCAAGCTTCTCTGGTTAAGAGATCAACAATCGACCGATGTTGAACCATGCGAAACCAATGGCGTACTAAGGCTGAACACCGTTCATCAGATTTAAGTTCCTTCGAGCTGTTCAAGTCAAACCCAGCCCCTTAGTAAGGTAAGCATAAAAGCCTAGCAACTTACGGATGAACACAGCTATCCTACTAGCTAGGGTTGACACTGCTGTTTAGTGTGTCAAACGTTGTTTCCGGGAGCAGAGGCAGAAGTAAAATCGGCTCAAGGTCTCTTTCCTATAACCGCTAGCAGCCTCCGTGGATGGGTTCATTCCCGGGCTTTGCTTTAATGCTTTCCTTTCAAAAGGCATTCGAAAGCTTACTAGTTGAAAACTTCAACCTATGAATGGGACCGAAGAAAGAAAGGAGAAAGAAAGGCTATTGTTGTGGCTACATAAGAGTCATAGCTGAATTCCGCGAGATCAAGGTTTGCCGCTAAGAGGACGGGTCCATAAAGGAGGTGAGAGTCCACTCGCTTTACTAATCTATAGGGAAGGGGGCCTATGAGGCAGTGACCGACCGCGAGATCAAGGTTGCTCTTTTGCCGCTAAGAAGAAGTAGGGATGCCATAAGAGGGTTCGCCCGAAGGATTTTGATACTTTTAGGCCCTGTCCCTATATATAATATTAGGCCATCCGCAAACCAAAGGTTTTTGTTGGAAGCCGGTTCTCGCACCATCGAAGGCAAGGTTTTTATTCCAGCTTAATCGTAATTCAAGTCTGAAAGGAAGCCCCTGATCCAACTTCAAGGAACTTCAAGGAATGGGTCAAATTGGGAAGCTCAGGAACGGGATTTTGGTATTTTAGACTTTAATAGAATGAAGAGCGTGCAGACTCTAGACCTATAAAGTATGATTAGTCCGATAGTGCCATAGCACATAGCCTACAAGGAACGGTTTTTCCTACATCTCCCGTTTCACCATTTGGATCTATTGATCCATTTCCATCTCCCACTCCAGCGCCCGGGAACGAACCAGTGGAATCCCATGGCACTCATTGAAACCGGGAAGCTTAAAAGGCGAATAACGGAATTCAACTAAGCAAGTACGGTGGCAAGACCTCTTAGCCATGACCCAGGAACTGCTATTTAATCTACTGCGGGAATGAAGACAGCGAAGCAACTACAGATAGTAGTAGAGCCCAATGGTCTAAGTTGCTCGGTGCGCCCTTATGTATATGTATCAATTAGTAGGCTCTGTGCTCGTAGCCCAGCTATCCTGGGAATAACCTTTTTTTTATTCCTTACCAAGCAAGAGACCAGCAGGAGCTAACATGAGGGAAGAAGGCTTTCCATAACAAATAGGCCTTCCCCGCCTGACTGTCTTTCCTCTTTATTCCCATTTCTATTCTTTCTTCAATACTGGTCCCAAGTCAATCTAGGTGATCATTACGAATTGAATCGATCAAGTAGAGTTCATAATTGCATAAAAGCGAAGCATAGCTATAGCTTTGGAGGGATCAAAATAGGGAATTGCCTATACAGGCTTCAATACCTTCTTTGTTAGGTTGCAGCTTTTCTTGGTTCTACCTAGTAGCTAGCTGGTTGGGGAAGGGGGCACGTTCTGCTACCGGTCATGGCCTTTGGACCAATAGGAGGATGTCCGCACACCGCTCAAAAGCCTTTCTAAGAAGGTTTGATGTAAGTTTAGAGAAAATGCTTTCTTGCTCTTTCTCGGTCGATCTTCGGCTTGTCAATTCTTGTACTCACTCGTACGTCAAAAAACAGATTTGCGTAATAAGGCCCTTTCCAAGGGTCTGTCTCTAAAGATAGGTGAATCTATTCCCGCGGGCAAGGAAAAGCCCTTCAATAGCCATAAGCCCTTAGCAAGAAAGTAGCTCGTGGAGAAGAACTCAAGGGTTTATTAGAGCAAAATAGCGTTGATTTAGCTCGTTTCTATCGATTAGTAATTTATTAGTTTAGCGGCTTACGAGCCAACCAGGATGTATGCTCAAATGCCTTTCACAAGGGCTGAAGTTAGCTTGGGGTAGGGGCTACTAGTGATGGTGCTGCTGCTGGGCAAGCTGGTTCTTGTAAGGTTGGTTGGGCCGATAGACGGAGATATACGTTGTTGCCGATCCTGCCCATTTCGAGGAAGAAACCTCCGCGCTAAGGGATATGGGGAGAATGAACCAGAAGATATAGTTGCATGCCCGGCTAATACGGTTAGATAGACTAGCTGCCCCCGTTCCAACTATGGGACTGAATCTGGACATTGAGAATGGGTCGACCTATAGAGACTGTCATCCTATCCGGATTGATTGACCGGCCCTCCCACCGGCTATCGAACTCAACCCGGGCATCCCTCCCTTCCCTTTCTTTAGTACATCTTCCCACCCTTGCTGAAATGGATTGCCTTCAAGCCTCTTTCTTTGATTAAGAGGGAGAGTTTGCTAAATCAGATCTGGAAACCTCGACTCTCGTCCTATGTAGGGTATCACATTCAAAGGCTCAACAAGTAAAACTGTCATATCAGCAAAGATAGGTCAACCAAGCAAGAGAGCATAACGAGATAAAAGTATGGAGGCTTTCCAACAGTAAAGTAGTAAAGTAAGATAATGGGCTTGTTCCCAGCTATTCAATCTAAGCAGACAAAGAGCTGACGAGTCAACGGCGGGAAAGCCCTTTCTTTTCTGGTAGACCTTTCATACACGCCTACTTTAGAAGTAACTTCCGGTGCCAATACCGTTGGCTTCAAATCGATCTTTTAGCAATCCACTCCATCTTTGGCAGAGGTAACCAGGTCAACCAGCTGGAGTTTCTGTCCATTCAAAGTACAATCACCACCTCTTCCTGTAACGAAGGTGCCTTCATTTTCTATTCCAGTAGGGCTGCTTGAAGTCTTAGATTCTGCTTTTTCGGGTGGTTGTTCCTAGGCCGGGACCCCGATAGCGAGTTTGATTAAACTATTGGGAGGGATGACGCTCAAGGGGTCAAACGAAAGAAGTTGATAAAGGAAAATGGCAATTTACTCGATATTCGTTCCATCTTCTAGGGCTGACTTGGGATTGAATCCAAAACCAAAGGAATTGGAGGAATCGAAGCAACCCGCTAAATCCCAAAAAGGGAGAAAGTCACTCGCATTGCCAAAGTAAACTCCAGTTGGAAAGCCAGGATTCGAAGCAGTTCCAACACCAGCTTTGGGTCAACAAGACAAGCCAAGACCCGTACGCCGGGTTGTTGTCTCAGATTCATTCTGCAGATGCGGGATGGGAACTCGAATGCTAGGAGTTCAGACTGAAGTAAGCAGGGATAAGAACTAAGCCGGTATAAGTAGATTGCCTCCCGGTGTGTCAAGATCCCCCTTTTTTCTATTTAGAAGGCCCATGTGTAACTAAACTATTCATTGATTTCTCCCTAATCCAAGGAGTGCGTGCGTGTCTTCCTAAGCAAGTATGGTTCCTTTTGTAAAAAATACCCTTATTGCGGTCTCTTTCCTAGTATACGGAAGACTGAGGATATCAAGTCTGGTCCACCGACTAAGAGTGAGTGAAGTCATGGGATGTTATCTCCTTTCCTCGGCTTCGATTGATAGGTTAGTAGTAAGTATTATTATATGATTGCAGTGCTCTTGGGTCGTCTCCCGAATGCTGGTCTTTCCTCCTTCCCGCTGCCATTCCTGATCTTGATGTGATTTCTAGCCTTTCCTCTTTCTCTGTCTGAAGGGATTTCGATCTCCTTCTTTCCGCTCATCTCAGTCTCTGGGAATAATGTATATCTGGTTAGTTTCCATTATTAAGTGTAACAGGCCCAAAAGCAGTGGTTTTAGTCCCTGATTGAGAGTAGGCAATGCTTTTCTCTGTTTTAATCCGATTCTTGGTATTAGTCCCTGATTCTAAATGCAAGTCTCTTGTATTTCTCCCTTAGTAAGCAACTCATCAGTCTCTAAGTCGGGTATAGCCTTAAAATATATAGAGGTCATCACTCTCCCTGCGAGAATCAAGTAAGCGTGCCCTGCTTTACCGAGTGAGGAGAGAGTGGATCCCTGGTTTAAGAAGGGTGGAATCACCTATAGTGACTCGGGCTAGTTATGCCCTGTAAGCTATTCCCTCAGTCTATATAATATAGCTATGTATATATTCTTCTTCCTATTTCAATGAGTCCAATCCGATTCCGATGATTGGAGTGAAAGCGTACCCCTTCCCTCTTTGAAGAAAGATTGAATGCCAGTCTCTTGGCGGGTAAAGGACCATGTGTAAATGAGAGGTTTAGTCAGTTCTCTTTCCTCGTTTCATGTGGACTGCTTTAAGCGTCTTATTCTCCCGAATGCTAGTCTCGAGGGACTGAGTAAGCATCTAAGTCCTATGAGGGAAGCGAAGGCAATGTGCCTATTGAGAAAGAGAGGATTTCTATTTGTCTTATTTTGTTGGTTGATAAGTTTGCCGATCTATCTCTGCAAATTCCCTGAGTGAGCCTCCTCTAAAGAAGAAAGAAGTCAAGGTTCTTTCCTTGAAGGTTGTATGTAGTGCTGTCATCAAATTGCGAGTTACTCTGTGCAAAGAGAAAGCAGAACCCAACCCGTGGTTCTCGTACAGTAGTTGGAGTGTGCAAGGATTCGTCAACCCTCGTCAAGCCGTAAAGCCTTGGAGTTAGACTCTTGGAGTGAAACCTTGGAGTTAGCCTACGGGCTCAAAAAGAAATAGAAAAGGAAGGAGTTCATCGAGAAAACCACTTGCCTGACTTCTTTCTTTTATTCCTTGCGCTTAGGGCGGTAGTCAAGTCAAGCCAAGCTAAAAGTAGTGAAAGCTCTTTTCTGATCTGTCTGCTGAACGTGTTTCCGACTTACGCAACCGGAAGAGAAAGCCAAAAGCAGGAGTTTTTACTAAAAAAACGGATTTTGTCTGGTTTGTTCCCTCGAGACGTCTACTCAACGAAGAAGCCCACTCGCTAGATAAAGCCGATACAGAAACAGATACCGCTAGCCGTAACGTAAAGAGTGGATTCTATGATCCTCCCTCGAGTACTGAGCTTACCGAAAGGAAGAGAGATTTTGAACTTCACTTACAGCTGGAACTCCAAGGTTGGTTTCATTAGCTGACTTTAAAGAAAGGGATGATCACTTATCCACTTTCAAGACTCACTTCTGTTATCCCCTTGACCCTACATCAAGGAATTTGAAGAGGCCTTCAGCTTCAATAAAATGCCCTACGAGAAAGACTCTGATTCAAACAAGGGATCGCAAACAAGCAACTAAGAAAATGTAATGGCATCCGTGATAGATTCATTCACCGAAGCGATTGACCGATACAGAACGCGATTTCTTTTTTCCACCGATTAGCCTAGCCTTACCCGATTGCTACAGATACGGATTCCCGAGCAGGGAAGGAAGAGAGGGAATATACTAATAAAGACAGGAGAAAGGAATGGTTGGGCCGATACCGATGACCGTTAGCCAAAAGACAGATTCCATCAGACAGAGCAGACCGATGACCAAACAAGCAAGGGATGAGCGCTCTCTGATCGTAGACCCTTGACTAGTAAAAGGTGCGCGTTAGCGCTTTTTTATACAAGATAATTTTGGATGAGCTCAACGCGCGAAATCCATTTCTCGATAGTTATTCAAGGTATAGTCAATCCCTACAGAAGATAGCTTTAAGAAGCCCGATGCTTAAACTCAAATTGCCATAGATCGCGATGAACTCATCAGATGAACTACTATAGGAAAGAAGACCAATTCGACCGAAGACCCTAGAGACCATTACAAGACAGCTCGACCGTATACAGTATGAGGGATTCGCCTTTGCCTCAGACAGAAGAAGAACGGATTGAAGAGGACAGGACAACCGGGAAGGGAAGCCTGACATAGATATTGATTTGAACAAAGGAACTTAACCCGGTACCAGAAACCAAACAAGAGATGGAATTCCAGATTGAACAGATGACCGACCTACAATAAGACGAAAATAGAATTCCTAATTCCATTCTCTAAGACGAACTAAAGGGATGTCTCTAAGCAGCCAAGGCCAAGAGCAAGCAGGAGTAGTCCTATCTGCCTAGAAGGATTCGATAAAGAGAATGTGAGTGGGCAGGAGATCAATAGACACAGAAAGAGAAGACCAAAAGGAGCAGAAGGCACTCAGTTGTTTCTGTGAAATCAAGGAGCAAGAGGTTACACTTTTACACTTTCCCGAAGGACATATGCTTAACTCATGCCCCAGGAGGTGGACTAAATGCTGCTGCCTTACTCTTCCAAACTAAAGCAAGAAACGAGGATAACTGAAAATTAGATAATTCCCACCGCTACTGGGCATATGTATTGCGCCGCATCGGGTTTTGCTTTGTGGGCTTGTACCCTAGCCCATATCTGTCAACTCAACTGTTTTCTTTAGTTTGACTGGCTTGATCTCCACATTGGATTATTGATTATTGATTCGACTAGAGGGTCTTATTCCTACCTTACCTTATATATACTATCATCATAAAGATCTTGTTCCGGATCAATTCCAAACCCTATCTCATAGCTTTAGTCAATTATATAAAAGATTCCAAAACGTAAATCAACGACCCCGAGTCTTTTTTTATTGAATTATGGGTTCCAGTCCTACCTTATTCTTCTCGGTGCATATTATCATATAGAAAGAAGCGAAGTGAAGAAGGTCCCAAGGGTTAAGGTGGTAGCCATACCCCCTTGTTTATTGACAGCAAACAACGAGCTTTTCCTATCTTTTTGCTTCTTGCTCTTGCTTATCGACAATCCCACTAAGGGTGTCAGTGAGCAACAAGGGGGCATTTCTCAGTCAGGTCATCATCAAAAGAAAGAGTCACTTACTGTTACTAGAACAGCTCTCCTAAGCTGCTATTGGCCAAGCCCATTTCTACTCCAGTTTCGTCTGGTAAAAGTTCGGGACGGGAAGCTACTCGCCCTTGGTCAGTAGAACCCTACAGAGGGAAAGAGAGGACATAATGACTCGACTTTTCAAGATAGGAAAGCAAAATCCATAGAGAAGAGTACACTAAAAGCACAGGAAGGAAAGCCCGGCCCGATAAGAGTGATGATTCTGCATCTCGAAAAGCACCCTCCAAGTTTGACACCAACCTCGTCTTATATACGCTAATTCTTCCGTCTGCAGGTCCTCAATCTTCACGCGAAAGCAACCTCCTCGCAAGGGGGGACGCTCATTTCGACCCAACTACTCTCACCCTGTCGAGGCCCGAGTAAGGGTTTTGGTGGGGAAGGAACTTGTTAAGCCATAGAGTCTTGTTATTCCCGTCTGCTGCCCGCACCTCATTCATTTTCATGAATGTCGTAAGTGAAAGGTGTTATTAACATAAAGTTGTTTGATTTGCCAGCCTTGGCCTAGAGCAATGGAGAGGACTGTTCGTATAGTAGTTGGTTTGACAACTGGCTCATAAACATGCCATTAAACGCTAAGAAAACAGCCTTCTCGTGAAAGTCCCTCAGTGGGTTAATTGTTTGTGATCCTTCCGATGAAGGGAAGGATTTAAGTTCTCTTGTCAAGGAAAGAAAGACTAAGTAAAGGCAGACAACGAGGCGAAGATAGCAGACTTGCCTCGAGACAGGAACATAGGGACATTGCTCCGGACTAGTTAAGTAGTTGAGCCCGGTTCCTCCGCTTGGCGAGCTTCTCTTTGCTCCTAGTAGACTACTAGACATATTGTCTACTCTGCTTTTATGGAAGAGCTAAGTCCAAGAAGGGCTCTCCAAAGTAAATTGTCAAGCTTTCGAACTCGCCTTGAAGTTGATGAATGATTGCAAGGCTAGCAACAAGCAGGCTCGCTTATGATCTGCTGAAATAGTACATCCGTTTTTTTTTGATTAATCCCTCACATTCATGAAGCAGATTGTCGAAAAAGGGCTTTCTGCAAGCAGGAAAACGGCCTTTTTGACGATCCACAGGTTGTAGCTTGACCCCGGTCTCGGGACTTCCCAAGTCACTGAGTCTTTGATAAAGTTGTAAACAAAAGGAGTATACCCTATCCAATAATATCTATTTTCAAAAGACTTATAGTTAGTAAGACAGGTGTCAGTACCAAATCCTTAATCAGTAGTGGACTACTAGTTAACGCACTACTAAAGCAGAGTAGCCAACATGCGCACATCATGATTTGCCAGAGGAGCTCAGAGCTCAGCGAATGGAAGAAGCAGGCAGGGGAGAATTTGGTAGGGAAAAGTGCTTTCTTGGACTTGTTCCTAGGGGAGATCAAAGATCTTTCAACGCGTTGATTTCCTACTATAGCTACTGGGCAAGCTATGGCAGAAGATAAGGTTCCGTCCTGTAGAAAGAGATTTGCTTTCTTTAACAGAAGAAATTAGTTCCACTACCCCCTTAGCTTGGTTGGTTGAACTCTTTGCTTGGTTACTTCTCGATTGCTAAATTGGTAATACCTTACTTCATTCCCTTCCCGTCAGTCAGGAATGGATGGATGGCTAGACCTCTTTTTCTTGGTTGTTAGCTACCTCTTTGGTTTAGCTCTTTGTTTAGTAAGGAATCAGTCCTGTTCTTTAGTGGATTGAAAGTCAATAAAGGTTAGTTCCAAGGACTCTTTCTTCAAAGGAGATACCTCTTTACGGTACTGATTCCTTTGGGCTGCAGTTCACACATTCTATTCATAAGCATAGGTTAGGGGTTCTTTTCTATTCCACTAGGCCAATAGACCAGTTTGACTTTATGCATGCCTAGCCCGCCCTTGGGGGGACTTTACTTCCTACGCTAGTTCAGGAGATTCCATTCTTTCTTTCTAGTTCGATACTAGCTGCTTCCTTTAAGGAATGGGACTACCTTACTCCATCCAGTCCTTACTCAGGTCAGTAATGTATCGATGTTTAAGTAAGACTTGCTTTTCCAGCTTGGCTTGGGAGTAGAAGCTCATTCAATTCCAGTCATGCGTGCTGGTTTAGTTATATCCCGCCTATCTTTCTATTCATACTAGTCCTCCTTTCTATCAATCGGCGGCGAGGAGACAGCACTCCCGCTTAGATCTATTCCCTTCTTTCGTCCGCTACTTACTTTGTTTGATTCACTTCGTCTTCACTTCTTTTTCGCAACTCTATCTTCTCCGCGTAGCGGTTAGGAAACAGGTTGATTAAGATAAGACAGGACAGGAAATCGGCGTTGAGACCATAACATGTTACACGAAAGTGCCGCTTTCTTCGATTGGTGAAAGAATCTCTCCTCTCCTTAAGCACTGTAGTAAACTCTCTTCAAGCAATCGGATGCAAGCAAGGAATCCGGCCTATTGGATTAAAGCAAGGAAGCAAGAAAAGAGATAAGCGTTAGAAGGAGGTAGGAGCATTCACTCTTGCTATGCCGCACTCTCATACTTTTAAGTAAGGAATTCCCTGCAAGGCAGTTAGCGGCTGTCGGATAGGGCATCGCGAATCCTGGGGAGATAGAATTCATTCAACTCAATCACTTGGCAGGGGGGTTATAGGGGGATTTGGCCTACCAACTGCAGGCTCGGGTGGGGGAAAGGAGATGGAATCAACTCATCTTTCTTTCGATGAGCACTCGACCGCTCTCCTTTCCTCTTTCTTTTCCTTATATAGTTTCTCGCTTTCGTAGTCTAGCATAACATAAGATTATACTATAGCATAGTATACTTGCGCATAGTTTAGCATAGCAGTATACCTTATCTTATATAGTCTTGATGCTTGATGCGTAATATTACAATTCTTCTTTCCTTTTATCCACTATAGCAATATATATACCAAAAGAGCAAAAAGTGACTATAGATAGGGCTTATGAATGTTGGCAATTTTTCAGGCATAACGCACAAAGCACTCGACTCCCATGGTTTAGAGTGCAACAATCAACAGGCATCGACTAGACTAGGATGCCACACCTCCCACTCGCAAGAACACGAAACCTGAAGTAGATAGGCAGTTATCAAGATCACCGCACCAATCAACAACGGGGTAAACTCAAATCTGAGTCCAGAAAATGCATTCTTCATCCTCCTCCATAGTATCAACATACCGAAAATAAAAGATTTTCTAGATCATACCTTGATTAACTACCCAAACCAATCAACACTACACGTGTCACAAGGTTTACACACTATGATATATTGACAGGCCATGAATCCCCAAAGACCTTCAACTTAACTGTTTATACCTAACTTACCCTTCGAATTACAGGGCTTAGGACACTAACAGTGCTACTGCTTATTTCTTAAAATAGAGTATGCAAAGCTGGCTCCACCCATCTATGTACTGACCATACTCAACAATGTAGCTTATATGGTATTAGGTGCACTAGAGCTGGCATGATCGCTTCTATATCTTCCATCTCCTAGACTACTACTACTATACTAAAGGGGGCAAGCAAAGCCCTTCTTAGAAAGCAATTAACTCTTAGCAATACTTCACCATCACCCCTAGTAAATGATGTAGCCAGTGCAGAATCAACAAGTTCCAACCCTTACCCTTGATAAAAAGATATTTAAGCTGCTTAGCCCAAACACTTGTATTAGACTTTAAAAGTATAAAAATGCAGTCCCAGTAATGAATCGGGAAAGTTCTAGCTCCAACAAAGAAAGATATCATCCCAATGGATGAAAGACGATATGGGAAAGGAAGTCTCCACTCCATTTTTCCCTTGGAGCGAACTATATTGCTGTAAGCTCAGCCTAGAAATATCCATCAACGTTTTGGGTTAGGAAAGACTAACTCCTAACTAGGTTCGACTTTACAGGAGAAAGAACCCCATCGAAACTAAAAAACTCGATCATCTCCTTCATTCTAACCCTGTTCAGAAAGAGCTCTTTCATTTCATAAAGGCAATATGGATGGACTAGACTCAATATCTACGCGGGTCAAGGTACAAGATTCCTTAAGAAAAGGCTTCATCCAAAACTCTCAATGCGCGAGCGAAATCAATCCCTTCACTCTCAATACATACCCATTTCCGGTAAGGGCACTGTCGGCGAATACTCGAATCCATTGACAGGCGTACAGGAGGAACCTTATGACAAACTAAAGCCTTGCATTCCTTTGCCTTATATATTAGTAAGCTCCTCTAAAAATTCCTTTAAATAGGGGAAGATTAGCAAATGCGATATCAAGCTCACTATATCGAGTTGGGTCCCCCCGTTTAGTCTATGGGCATTCGCTGTGCCAACTCTGATGCGGAACCTAGGATATTTCATCATAGCTTCGGATTCTACGACCAGCACAGAACTTACCGAAGATGTTGCAAAAACACAAGTGACGTCAGGTTTTTTTCGGGTTGAAAACAAACTATCCGAAGCGGTCTAACAACTTCGTCTGATAAGGTGCCCAAATCTCACTTACGAGCCTTACTAGTAAAAGGGATCTACCATCACCAAAAATGCATCAACATCTTTCAAACAAAGGCTTACTATTAATGGAAATGCCAGATATCCAATCTTTCAGGTTCAAAGAATAGGCTCCTAGTGCTTTTATTTTTCATATAAGAAATGCAAAGGGGAAGATTCCTGATTCCTACTTCTTTGACCTAAACAAGTTCGCTGTATAAGATAATCTCAACAAAAAGAGGTGATAGTCTGATCTATCAATGGCCAATCAGGTTATAATAAATATAGGTCCTCTAATGAATCCCCTAGAGAAGGATAGGGGAATACCTTTACTCTCTTCGCACTAACGTTAAGAGAAAATGAAAATTCAAGCTTCTTCAGTACTCCTTCGGTCAAGGAGATGCCCGAAGGATATAGATAGAGTGGAAGCCTTCAGCACTAGGAGTTCTATTCCTTTATCCCTAGTGATTCTCTGGGATTTCTGCTCTATCTCTCGGCTCTCTCTTACAGAAGAGCCTTCCAACTCATGTTATGATATAGATCCCCAAATATGACTCGACCATTCATTATCGCCTCTCCGGTTTTTTTTAGGGAGATATATGCCCTCTATAGAGTTTCACATCGCCTTTGGGAAGGCTCGGGGGTCAAGGCCTTCTCCGATAATCGATAGGCGCGGCGGATTGATTATTCTCGTCCCGGCCCTAATAGCTGTTATAGTATCCGATGAGTTGGGTGAGGGAGAGGACGACTATTGATGTCTTGAGCTCGACTCCTCTAGAGAGTCCTCCTTCCAAGTGGCTATGCTCTGTCCTAACCATTCCTTGCAAAAAGCCCTAAAAAGCAGTAAGTAATAGCGGATTTATTCAAATGCCGGAATAAGAGTAAAATACCTTTGACTCCAACTATGCCCCTATTAGTAAAGCTTGAAAGCCATCATTTTTTTTACTAGATAAGTCTATCGTATTTACTCCTCCTCCCTAGAGGGGATAGAAGACTGGACTAGAGACTGCCTCGGATTATTAGTGGAAGGAGCGATCGAGAATCAAGCTTATTAGTGGAAAGGAGGTAGGTTCAGTATTCTCTCTCTACCGCCTCCATCCCACGTTCCTCCCTCGAGGGAGAGAAGCCTTCTGACTCAACGCCTTTCTAATAATTAGTAGAGATTGGAGAGGAGATAGATGCCCGAACAATCATCTGTATCAGTAAAGATAAAGAAAGAAATTTCTTCTTTATTTCCTTTTACAACATAGGAGGGAGGGGGGTTTAAAACGTTATGAAAAATCTGGCTGGATCGAATAGAACTTCTGTCTTTAGACACTCCTTATGCGACGGGGGAGGGACAGGAGGCCCCATCCGAGAAAAGAGGAGGGAGGTCTGGGTCTCCGGCCTGTAAAGCTCATGAATCAAGCACTTTTAGGTCATAAAAGGCAGTGTAATAGAGCATCAATACTGATTCGTCCATAATTAGATGAATCTGTTCATAGAACAAAAAAAATCAAGAGCCTCGAGCCAATAAAGACTGAGGAGATTGACTCAAGAACAAATTTCATTAGGAGCTCCGTTGTAGAATTCAGACCTAGCCCTTCTTTGGAGGAAAAGAATTGAACCTAGAAGAATTAGTCTGGGCTGAAAGCCCTTCCCACCTCCTTGGAATAGGCTGTTTTTTCCTCTGTTGTTGAATCGGTTCTATCTGAATCCCTCCCTGAGACTGGAAAAGGGACTACGGGCTACCAACAAGACTGACGAGTCCAGATGACTAATCTACAGAATCGAAGGAAACTGGAAGAACGAGAGAGTCCAGCTGAACTAGGATCTAGACTCCTTCCGAGAGGCAAGTTCAGCTACAGACGGTCGCTCAATCGCACCTTCCCTACCGGCCCTGTTCTCTAGCCCTGTGCTTTAAAACAGGCTTTCTTTTTCTGGTCGGAATCACCCATAGTCCATCCCCTTTGGAAAATGCATTTTTCCTATGTTGAATCGGTTCGTGCCACCTTTCCCTTCCCCGTGGCATTGGCTTTGATTGCCCTTACTCTTCTCTTGTCCTCAACCCTCGAAAGAAAAGATCAAACTCGTCGAATCGAGGATCGGAATCGTACCTTCGGACAATCTCCGCTCTAGATGGGGAATGAACTCCAGAGACAAAGGTCTCCTTTTTTGATTAAGCGGAATATTCCGCTGCTCCAGTGGCATGTGCTTTTTTAAAGCACCTTTAGTCCGGTCCGAGGTTTCTTGACAAATGAATGGTGATTGAAACTGTCCGCCCGTTCCACTTCCGTGACCTTGGAAATTGGACTGTTGAACAAGGAGCACTCTGGGCTGTTGTCGAGCTATCCCTCACCCATAGCCCTTCCTTTCAAGAAAATAATGGGATTCCTCAGCCTGAAAGGCTTGTTGTTATTCCTTACCTACCGACCTTGGCTATATTTGAGGAAGCTTGCCTAGCGTTGGTTCAGAGCACTATACCTTATTGCATTTGGTTGGTCCCTCCCTTTGTTTTGCTTGCTTTTCCTATGTCCTTTGCCCTCAACCTCTTCTTTGCTTACCTTGAATTTCAAGCTTTCAGTCATCAAGCTTACCTGCCCTAGCCGAGCCTAAGTGGCGTGTCAAACCACCGAGAGCAGACGGTTATACAGTCCCAGCGCGTGCAGCAAGGAGCATGGTGAAGCGCTGCGCAAAGGAAACTAGCCTTTCGTTCCACTTTGTTGATCGTTGTAGAAAGAACAAAATATGGAATGATTGAGGTTGGGAAAACCCTGCCGAGAATCGAGAGGCGGGAGGGCACCGAAGCTACCACCAGACTAGCGAAAGGTTTCCCGACGAGGAGAAGGATGAGCGAATGACATCATGTATGAAATTACCAACCTACTGATTCCGGAAGTAAACTCCTCGCTACCGGGGCAGAAAGGCTAGTAAGTTCGGGGCTTTCATTACACCCCAAGGGAAACCAGCAGCGAAGAGCCATTAAAGACCTTCACAGAGACCATACCCATAGGTCAAAGGCTCTCTCGATATCCAGACGGATTAGGGCACCGGTCAGGTCCAGAACAAGGGACGATGGGTTCCTACTCTGTTGATGAATCTGTTCTAGACTTACCAACCATCTTATATTCATATTCTTCGGCTGTGGCTTCAGGGTATGCTTCAACAGATGAATCCGCGAACTCGGATGCTTTATCCAATCCAGTTCTTCCTGATGAGTCTCATTCTGTCTATGCCCTTTCTTCTTACTTAGAAATGGAATGAGCTGGTTCACTCCATCCATAAAAGGTCGATGCAGGAACCCCTTTCTCTTACGGAAAAACAAGAGTTGGAACCTGAGAGAACTCAGTGCAGAGAATGTCAGTTCGATGGTGATGTATGGAATGCTCGGGCATTGATTGAGAAGGAAAGGACACTTTCTGAGGCGCATCAGTTCTATTAGCATTAGCCGCTGATCCCACAATGGAATGGACTCGGTGACCAACCATGGTCCCTGGATGCATTTAGACACTTCCTTTAGCTGCTCCCAAAGACATCTCCTCTCAGATATCAGGTTTGAGGCCTTTTATCTCGTCCAAGGCAGAAAAAAATGTTTATCAATTCTTTTATCCCAGCAGCTACAAGATAAGGCCTGATCAGATCTCTGTATATCGTTAATGTCATAGTTATATTCCAGATCAGCCAAATTCTGCCGTTCCCGGCTTCATTCTGCACAGTAATGGCTTTACTACAATCCTTTCCCAAGCATCTGGTAATTCTGGCCGCCTTTCCACTCCTCACTTTGGTTTCCACCAAGCCAATCAAATCTGCCTCTTGCGCTCTTATATAATCTTTGGCCTCTCTCTCCTTCTCGACTTTACCGATCTTTCTGACATTCCATATAAGGACCTTCATGTGGAACTATTGTTGTTTTCACATTCCCCTCGCACCTTAGCGCTGCCTCTGGTTTTTCGTCTTGTGCAGCCCTTTTTTTTCTTTTGTTCTTTGGCCTTGACTTTCCCCTTCCCCCCTCTTTCTTAGAATTCAACATCTCTGATATGTTCTGCATTTTGTTCGCCCACTCTTCATTCAGGGTGGTTAGAATCAGGGGAGGATCTTCCACCTTTAAGGTAATAGCACCAGCACCTGAACGCTTACTCTTACTGCTCTTCTCAGGTTCACCTCTTTTCTTAGGATTGGCTGCCCTGAGGTTCTTGTTTGGAGTCATTTGTTTATCACAGAACAAGTCCCCCTCAGTCACTGCCATAGTTGACCCAGTATCAACCCTCTCTTCCAGATCCTCGCTTCTATGGGCCAAATCACTCTCCTCGGGAGTTATCTCCTTGACTACACCCTCCTCGGCTTTGTTACCCAGACACTCATCCTGAGCAATCTCTTCCGGTTCAGCAGTGTCCAGATCTGGCATCTTTGCCTCTTCTTGTTCAGGGTCCTCTAGAACCGCAAAACGGCTCGGGCTGACTAGGTCCAGTTGGGTCATTCCACTAGCACAACTAGTGTCCAGCTCCCCCCCTTTGCCATTGTCATTACTGGTACCTGACCCCGTCGGCTCGACATTTTTGCAAACACCGACCCTTACTCAATAGGGCAATTCAAAGAGGAGAACGAGGACAGCTGACTACCGCTAAAAGTCAGACTACGAGTACACATTGTATGATTGAAAACTGCCACTGCATACTAC